ACAGAAAATAGTTTAATTAAGAATTCTAGCTTTGGGAGTTAGGGGTGAGAGTTGAAATCTCTTTTTTCTGGCACTAGGAGGGAGTTGAACCTTCAGTCTCCGGATTACAAGACCGGCGCTTTATGGTTAAGCTACTAGAGCATTTGAAGTTAATGGTTTTGTTTTCTAATCAGCCTATTAATGGGTTAAAGATTAGAAATAGGGAGAAATACAGTACGGAGGCGATTTGCCCGATGATGATGAAGGGGTGTTCGACGGGCATTCCGCCGATTCAGGTCAGGATAGCTACATCTGCTACCAGGGCTCAAAATAATAGTTGGGAGAGAGGGCGGAAGGCGAGCCCTTGTTGTTTAGAAGTGTGGAGGAGGGGAACAACTATGAGTACTAAGATAGAGAGTAGTAGTGCTAGCACTCCACCAAGTTTGTTGGGGATTGATCGTAGGATGGCGTAAGCAAACAAAAAATATCACTCGGGCTTGATGTGAGGCGGGGTTACTAGGGGGTTGGCGGGAGTGAAATTTTCTGGGTCACCCAAGAGATTGGGAGAAAAAAGAGCTAGGGAGGCGAGGGCTGTAATGAGGAAAACAAAGCCTAGGAGGTCTTTGTAGGAAAAGTATGGGTGGAAGGAGATTTTGTCTGCGTCAGAATTTAGTCCGACTGGGTTGTTGGAGCCTGTTTCATGTAGAAATAGGGCGTGCAGTAGCGTTGCTGCGATGATTGCGAATGGTAATAGGAAGTGGAATGCAAAGAATCGGGTTAGCGTTGCATTATCTACGGAAAACCCGCCTCAGATTCATTGTACAAGGGCATTTCCTATGTAGGGAACAGCTGATAGGAGGTTTGTAATGACTGTGGCACCTCAGAATGATATTTGTCCTCATGGTAGTACATAGCCCACGAATGCGGTTATTATTACTAGTAGTAGAAGGACCACTCCAATATTTCAAGTTTCTTTATAAAGGTAGGAGCCATAATATAGGCCCCGCCCAATGTGCAGGTAAATACAGATAAAGAAGAAGGAGGCCCCGTTAGCGTGGAGGTTGCGGATAAGCCATCCGTAGTTTACATCTCGGCAAATGTGGGCGACGGATGAAAAGGCAGTTGAAATGTCTGAGGTGTAGTGTATGGCTAGAAAGAGTCCTGTTAAGATTTGTGCTATAAGACATAATAATAATAGAGAGCCGAAGTTTCATCATGCGGAGATATTGGATGGGGCGGGCAGATCAATTAGTGCATTGTTGGCAATTTTGAGGAGTGGGTGAGTTTTTCGGGTGATCATGGTTCTCATAGTTGAATAACAACGGTGGGTTTTCAAGTCATTAGTCCTGGTTAGAGCCCGGGTGAGAATTATGACATATTTTCTTGATTTGTTTTTGTTAAGTTTAGTGGTGGGGCTGGTGGGGGTTGCTTCTAATCCGGCGCCGTATTTTGCTGCGTTGGGGCTAGCTATGGCGGGAGGGGTCGGGTGCGGGGTTTTAGTGGGGCATGGTGGGTCGTTAGTTGGTTTAATATTGTTTTTAATTTATTTGGGGGGAATGTTGGTGGTGTTTGCATATTCAGCGGCCTTGGCCGCTGAACCTTTTCCTGAGACGTGGGGGGCAGGGTCGGTAAAAGTTTATGTTTTGATGTATTTGTTTGGGGTGGGGGCGGCAGTGTGGTGGTTTTGGGGCGGGCATGGGGGATACTGAGTTGTTGATGAGTTTAAAGAATTTTTTATAGTACGGGGGGATATTGGTGGAATTTCTTTAATGTATTCTGTTGGCGGAGGGATGTTGGTGGTGTGTGCGTGAGTATTGTTGTTGTGTCTTTTTGTAATTTTGGAATTAACTCGTGGTCTAAGTCGGGGGGCCCTTCGGGCGGTTTAGATTGTGGAGAGTAGTACAATAATTAGGGCTGTGGAAATTAGGTAAAAGGTTAGGTAAATTTTGATGATGTTAGTATTAATATTATCAAATATAGAGGACAGGGTGAAGTGTAGGGGGTGGAGGCCTTTGGGTCCTATTTCTATTCATTGGCGATCTAGTTTTGTGGCTTGTTTGCCTAGTACTAGGTTAAGCTTAGGGAGGGAGCGATGAATGATTGATGGGAAGAATCCCAGTATGTTGGAGAAGTTGTGGGGAGTCAGGAGAGAGGTAATTTTGATTTGTTTAGAGGCTGTTGTGGATAGTGTCAGGGCAATAATAACCCCCAGGATCGTAACTGCTAGGGCAGCAATTTTAAGGGAAAAGGGCATTGTCATGACGGGGGTATTAGATGGAAGGAAATTTGAGGTAATGATTAGTCCTGCAATGATGCTTCCTCAGGTTAGGCGCTCAATAGACGCGATTACTGCGGGGTGGTTTTCGTTGATTGGGGATAAAGTTGAGAATCGGGGGGAGCCTATAACTACAAAGAAGACGATTCGGAGGCTGTAGACTGCGGTGAAAGAGGTGGCAATTAGTGTTAAGGCTAGGGCCCAGGCGTTTAAGTGAGAGGTATTGAGGGCTTCAATAATTGCATCTTTTGAGAAGAAACCTGTTAGAAAGGGGGTGCCTGTTAATGCAAGGCTACCGATAACAAGACAGGAGGAGGTAAAGGGCATTAGTTTGTGTAGACCCCCCATTTTTCGAATGTCTTGTTCGTCGTTGAGGCTGTGAATAATTGAGCCTGAGCATAAGAATAGTATGGCCTTAAAGAAAGCGTGGGTGCAAATGTGCAGGAAGGCTAATTGGGGTTGGTTTAGGCCAATAGTAACCATCATGAGCCCCAGTTGGCTTGATGTTGAAAATGCTACAATTTTTTTGATGTCATTTTGGGTAAGAGCACAGGTTGCGGTGAATAGGGTCGTTAGAGCGCCGAGGCAGAGGCAGACGGTTAGGGCTAGTTGATTATCTTGTATTAGAGGGTGGAGTCGAATTAGTAGAAAGATGCCTGCAACTACTATTGTGCTTGAATGCAGTAGGGCTGAAACTGGGGTTGGGCCTTCTATCGCTGAGGGTAGTCATGGGTGTAGTCCAAATTGGGCAGATTTTCCTGTAGCAGCCAAGATAAGGCCTATTAATGGGAGGGTTATATCAAAGTCTTTGGATAGTAGAAAAATTTGTGGAATTTCTCAGGAATTGAGGTTTATTGCAATTCAAGCAATGGTTAGGACTAGGCCGACATCACCAACTCGGTTGTAGATAACTGCTTGTAGGGCTGCTGTGTTAGCATCGGCTCGGCCATGTCATCACCCGATTAATAGGAAGGATATAATGCCGACGCCTTCTCAGCCGATAAATAATTGAAATATGTTGTTGGCAGTAACTAAGATGACTATAGCTACTAGAAATAGTAGTAGATATTTAAAGAACCGATTTAGGTAGGGGTCAGAGTGTATATATCATGATGCAAATTCTAGAATAGACCATGTTACATACAGGGCGATGGGGGTAAAGATTAGTGAGTAATGGTCAAATTTAAAGCTAATATTAATATCAAAGTTTATGATATTTATTCAGTTTCAGGTGGTGATAACACTTTCTGTTCCCTGGTCTAAAAAAATAATAAGGGGAATAGTATTGATAAAGAATGCAGTGCTTACAGCGGCTTTGACGTATTTTAGGGCCCATTTTTGGTTTAGGGGGGTTGGATTTAGTGTTGTTACGAGAGGCCACACTAGGATTGCTAGGGTGAGAAGAAGGGTGGTGGTTATAATATCTGCCATAGCTGCTACTTGGAGTTGCACCAAGAGTTTTTGGTTCCTAAGACCAACGGATGAACTATTATCCTTTAGGAGCTTTGAATGAGCCACGGAGTTTAACCGTGGTGGTAGGGATTAGCAGTCTCTATTGCCCCGGGCCTCTTTCGGTGGATAGGAAGGATTTAACTTCCATTTTTAGAACCACAATCTAATGTTTTGTATTAAACTATATCTACAGTACCATCAACCTCACATGATTTCAGGCTTTGTGATAAGGAGAGCAACTGGAAGGAGGTGGAGAACTATTAGTAGATGTTCTCGTGTATGGAAAGGTTGTAGATTAATAATATGTTGTGGGAGGGGGCCTCGTTGGGACATTAAGAATAAATATAGTGAGTAGGCCGCGGTAATTAGTGTGCCGGCTCCTGTCAAGATTAGGGTTCAGGGTGACCAATTAAATAGTGCGGTAATAATTACAAGTTCTCCTATTAGATTTGGTAGAGGGGGGAGGGCTAGGTTTGCTAGGTTAGAGAGAAACCATCAAACAGCTGTTAGTGGAAATATAATTTGCATTCCTCGGGCTAAGATTATTGTTCGGCTATGGGTGCGCTCATAGGTGGTATTGGCTAAGCAGAATAGGGCAGATGACACTAGTCCGTGGGCAATTATTAATACGAGGGCCCCGGTAAAGCCTCATGGGGTTTGGATCAAAATTCCGCCTGCAACAAGGCCTATGTGGCTGACGGATGAGTAGGCAATTAGTGATTTTAAGTCTGTTTGTCGTAAGCAGATAGAGCCTGTTATTAGTACGCCTCACAGGGCTAGTGCAATGATAGGGTATAATATCTCTTTGGACAGGGGGTCTAGTATAATTATTATTCGTATTATGCCGTAGCCTCCAAGTTTTAGTAAAATTGCTGCCAGTACTATGGATCCGGCTACTGGGGCTTCTACGTGGGCTTTTGGTAGCCAGAGGTGAACCCCATATAGGGGTATTTTTACTAAGAAGGCAATTAGACAGCCTGCTCATCAAATCTTGTCTCCTCAGGAGCCAAGGGTTATTGGGTGTGAGTATTGAATAATAAGTATTGAAAGGGTTCCTGTGCCTTGGTGTAGCAGGAGTAGAGCAACTAACAGGGGGAGAGAGCCGGCCAGGGTATAGAACAAGAAGTATGTTCCTGCGCTCAGTCGTTCAGCTTGGTTCCCCCAGCGGGTGATAATAATAAGGGTGGGGATTAGGGTTGCTTCAAATATAATGTAGAATATAATGATTTCGGTTGCTCCAAATGCCATGATTAGAAAGGTTTGTAGGGAGGCCAACAGGGTAATGTAGTTTCGTTGACGGGCAATGGGTTCAGCTTTAATGTGGTTTTGGCTAGCGAGAATTATGAGGGGGAGCAGTCAGCAGGTGAGGACTAAAAGGGGGGTTGATAAAGGGTCTGTGCCTATATATAAGTTAGAGGAAGTTCAGCCTGTTTCTGAGGACCAATTAATTCAGCTAAGGCTGATTAGGGCAATAATTAGGCTTTGAAGGGCTGTGGTGGTTCAAACTCATTTGGAGGGGGAGAGTCAAATTGTTGGAAATAACATAATTGTTGGAACTAGAATTTTTAGCATTGTAGTAGGTTTAAGGATTGTAGCCGATCTGTCCCATGAGTTCGGGCTGTGGCAACTAGAAGGGCTAGACCTGCGCCTGCTTCACAGGCTGAAAAAGCTAATAGTAAGATAGGGGCGGCGGAGAAGGCAGTAGATTCTAGTTGTAGTATTCATAGGGCCAGGGCAATAAATAAAGATAGTATTATGCCTTCTAAACATAGTAGGGCTGAAAGCAGGTGGGTGCGGTGGAATGCTAGTCCTGTAAGTCCTAGTGTAAATGCGGAGGTGAAGCTGAAGTAAACTGGTGTCATAAGGGGACCGCGGAATTAAACCGCGGTTTTCTGAGTCGAAATCAGAGGTCTTAATTTGGACTAGTCCCCTATTCGGCCCACTCTAGGCCACCCTGTACTCACTCATAAACTAGGCCTAGGGTGAGGAGGATTAAAATAGTTGTAGCCCATAGAAGGGTGTAGGTGGGGCTTAGTAGTTGATTACCTCATGGAAGGGGGAGGAGGAGGGCGATTTCCAGGTCAAACAGCAAGAATAGGATGGCGACTAAAAAGAAGCGCAAGGAGAAGGGCAGGCGTGCAGAGCCTAGTGGGTCAAATCCGCATTCGTAGGGGGAGAGCTTCTCTGCATCAGGGGTTATTTGGGGGAGCCAAAATGATACTGCAGCCAGGACTGTGGAGAGGATAAGAGTAATAAGTGTAACAATTATGATTAAGTTCATTATCTTTCCTTGGGCTTTAACCAAGACTAGATGATTGGAAGTCATTCGTACTAACTTTAATACTAGAAAGATATGAGCCTCATCAGTAAATAGAGACGTATAGGAAGAGCCATACAACATCTACGAAGTGTCAGTATCAGGCGGCCGCTTCAAACCCAAAATGGTGTTCTGATGTAAAATGATATTGGATTTGTCGAAGAAGGCAGATGGCAAGAAAGGTTGAGCCAATGATGACATGTAGTCCGTGAAAGCCTGTTGCCACAAAGAAAGTTGAGCCGTACACTCCGTCTGCAATAGTAAAAGGGGCTTCATAGTACTCCATGGCTTGGAGGGCGGTAAAATAGAACCCTAGGAGGATTGTTAGGGTGAGAGATTGAACTGCTTGTTTGCGTTCTCCTTCTATTAGGCTGTGGTGAGACCATGTTACAGTAACACCAGATGCTAGTAATACTGCAGTATTAAGGAGGGGAACCTCGAATGGGTCTAAAGGAGTGATACCCGTGGGAGGTCAACATCCTCCGAGCTCTGGAGTAGGGGCGAGGCTGGAGTGATAAAATGCTCAGAAAAACCCTAGAAAGAAGAATACTTCGGAGGTGATAAATAAAATTATTCCATATCGCAAGCCTTTCTGTACGGGGGGCGTATGGTGTCCTTGGAAGGTGCCTTCTCGGATGATGTCTCGTCATCATTGATATATGGTAAGGAGTAGTAGAATTAGTCCTAGTGTTATAAGAACGGTTGAGTGAAAGTGAAATCAGATTGCTAGACCTGATGTTATTAAGAGTGCAGCTACTGCTCCGGTCAGGGGCCATGGGCTTGGGTCAACCATGTGGTATGCATGTGCTTGGTGGGCCATTATACGTTTTCTTGTAAATATAGGCTTAGTAGGAGGACAAATACGTAGGCTTGAATAACGGCTACTGCAACTTCTAGAAGTGTTAATAGTACCAGAAGAATGGCGGTAAGGGCTGCCACTGTAGTTATTATGGGCATGAGGGTAATGGTTGCTATCGAGATTAGTTGAATTAGCAGGTGGCCGGCTGTGAGGTTAGCTGTAAGTCGGACTCCGAGGGCGAGAGGGCGAATAAATAAGCTAATAGTTTCAATAATAATTAGAATTGGAATTAAAGGGACGGGAGTTCCTTCTGGTAAGAGGTGTCCTAGAGCTGCGGTGGGCTGGTTTCGGAGGCCAATAATTACTGTGGCCAACCATAGCGGCACTGCCAACCCTATGTTTAAGGATAGCTGTGTTGTGGGGGTGAAGGTGTATGGTAATAATCCTAACACATTTAGGGTAAGAATAAAGATTATTAATGAGGCTAAAATTAAGGCTCATTTATGTCCTGTTCGATTTAGTGGGGTGAGCAGTTGTTGTGTAAAGGTTTTGATGAATCAACTTTGTAGGGAGATTAATCGGTTATTTTGGTAGCGGCGGGTTGGGGAGGGGATTAAAATTCAAGGGAGAGTAAGTGCAATAGTAATTAGGGGGATGCCGAGGTGTGTGGGGCTTATAAATTGGTCAAACAGGTTTAGTGCCATGGTCAGTTTCAGGTGTCTGATTTAAGTTTTTCGGCACTGAGTGCTGTGATTTCATTTGTGAAGGTGTGGTTTAAGACTTTGTTTGGGATTACTGTCAGGAAAATTAGTCACGAGAATACAAGAATTGCAAATCATGGGGCGGGATTTAATTGCGGCATGTCACTAGAGGCGGTTGGGGGCCGCCAATCTTTAGCTTAAAAGGCTAATGCTAGTCCCTATTTAGCTTCCTAGTGAGGCGTCTTCAAGCATAAGAGAGGATCAGTTTTCAAAGTGTTCTAGGGGGACGGCCTCTACGACGATGGGCATGAAACTGTGGTTGGCTCCGCAAATTTCAGAGCACTGTCCGTAAAACACTCCGGGGCGAGAGGTAATAAAGGATGTTTGGTTTAGTCGTCCTGGGACAGCATCTATTTTGATGCCCAGTGCGGGCACAGCTCAGGAGTGTAGGACGTCTTTAGCTGAGACTAGTACTCGCACTGGGGATTCTATCGGAATTACTATTCGATGGTCTGTTTCAAGTAGTCGGAATTGTCCTGGGACCAGGTCTTGTGTGGGGACTATATAGGAGTCGAAAGCTAAGTTTTCGTAGTCAGTATATTCATAGCTTCAATATCATTGATGGCCTATGGCTTTCACTGTTAGGTGAGGATCATTTACTTCATCCATTAGATAAAGAATTCGAAGGGAGGGGAGGGCGATTAAAATAAGGATTACTGCTGGGAGGATGGTTCAGATAATTTCAATTTCTTGGGAATCTAGAATATATTTATTGGTAAGTTTGGTGGTGACTATAACAACAATAATGTATAGGACTAGGGTGCTAATTAGGAAAACAATTATTAAGGCATGGTCGTGGAAGTGCAGAAGTTCTTCTATTACAGGGGAGGCCGCGTCTTGGAATCCTAGTTGTGAGGGATGTGCCATTGAGCCGTGAGGCTCAAGATACGCAGGATTTCAACCTACAATTTTGCCTTGACAAGGCAGGGTACTGTTCAATTATACTAGTATCTTATGGAAGAAAGTGACAGAGCGGTTATGTGACTGGCTTGAAACTAGTTTATGGGGGTTCGATTCCTTCCTTTCTCGTTAGTTTGTTTGTACTTGCACGAAGGCTGGTTCCTCAAATGTGTGATAGGGCGGGGGGCATCCGTGTAGCCACTCTACGTTTGTGGAGGTGAGTTCAACAGAGAGTACTTCTCGTTTGGCAGTAAAGGCCTCCCATAAAATATAAAGGAATATTACAACTGCTACTAGGGAGACCAGGGAGCCAATCGAGGAGATAATGTTTCATAGTGAGTAGGCATCGGGGTAGTCTGAGTATCGTCGTGGCATGCCAGCAAGACCTAAGAAGTGTTGGGGGAAGAAGGTGAGATTTACCCCCACAAATATAGTTCCGAAGTGAATTTTTGTTCAGGTGTCGTGTATTGTATACCCTGTAAAGAGGGGGAATCAGTGAACGAAGGCCCCCATAATAGCAAATACAGCACCCATTGATAATACATAATGGAAGTGGGCTACTACATAATAGGTGTCATGTAGGACAATGTCTAAGGACGAATTGGCTAGGACGATGCCAGTTAGGCCCCCAACAGTAAAGAGGAAGATGAAACCTAGGGCTCAGAGTAGAGGGGTTTCTCATTTAATTGAACCGCCATGTAGGGTAGCAAGTCAGCTAAATACTTTTACCCCCGTTGGGATTGCAATAATTATTGTTGCAGATGTAAAATATGCTCGAGTGTCCACGTCTATCCCTACAGTAAATATATGATGTGCTCATACAATAAACCCTAGAAGGCCGATGGCCATTATAGCTCAGACTATTCCTATATAGCCGAATGGTTCTTTTTTGCCTGCGTAGTAGGCAACAATGTGGGAGATTATACCAAAGCCTGGTAAAATTAAAATATATACTTCTGGGTGCCCGAAGAATCAGAAAAGATGCTGGTAAAGGATGGGGTCACCTCCCCCTGCGGGGTCAAAGAAGGTAGTGTTTAAGTTTCGGTCTGTTAGAAGCATTGTAATGCCAGCGGCTAAAACTGGGAGGGATAGAAGTAGAAGAACGGCTGTAATTAGGACGGCTCAGACAAATAGGGGGGTTTGATATTGTGAGATTGCGGGAGGTTTTATGTTAATAATTGTTGTAATAAAGTTAATGGCTCCAAGAATAGATGAAACTCCTGCAAGATGGAGGGAAAAGATCGTTAAATCTACGGAAGCCCCTGCATGTGCGAGGTTGCTGGCAAGAGGCGGATATACAGTTCATCCTGTTCCCGCTCCTGCTTCGACTCCGGAGGAGGCGAGCAGAAGTAGGAAGGAGGGAGGCAGGAGTCAGAAGCTTATGTTGTTCATTCGGGGGAAAGCCATATCTGGTGCCCCGATCATTAGGGGGACAAGCCAGTTTCCCAATCCCCCGATCATAATTGGTATTACTATAAAGAAAATTATTACAAAGGCGTGAGCAGTAACAATAACGTTATAAATTTGGTCATCGCCTAGGAGGGCGCCGGGTTGAGCTAGTTCTGCCCGGATGAGCAGGCTAAGGGCCGTGCCCACTATCCCGGCTCAGGCACCAAATACAAGGTAAAGGGTGCCAATATCTTTATGGTTGGTTGAGAAAAATCAGCGCGTGATCGTCACAGGTAGGGTGGCCGAGAGTTAGGCGGTGGATTGTAGCTCCATGAACAAAGGTTTAAGTCCTTTCCCTATCAGGAGCCCTGTGGTGTACTACACGTTGGATTGCAAATCCAAAGAAGTAGGTTAATCGCCTACCGGGGCTTTCCCCGCCTTTTTGGCGGGAGGCGGGGAAAGTAGATGAATGCTCGCTGGCTTGAGCGTCTAGCTGTTAACTAGGAGTTTGTAGGATCGAGGCCTTCTCATCTAGGAAGGCTTTAGCTTAATTAAAGTGTCTGGGTTGCATTCAGAAGATGTGAGATAAAGTCTTGCAAGTCTTATACAGAGATTAGGAGATTTTCACTCCTACTTAAAGCTTTGAAGGCTTTTGGTCTATGTGTTATCCTAAATCTCTAGTTTGTTAGTGTTTGGGCTAGGGGGGTGAGGGGGAGAAGTAGTAGGGTTATAATTATTAGGGTGGCTAATGGGGCTGTGGCTTGTGTATTTTGTATGCGTCAGGGGGCGGAGGAGTTGTTTGTGTTGGGGGAAATTGTTAATGCTATGGCGTAACAGAGTCGTAGGTAGAAGTACAGGCTTAGTAGGGCGCTGAGTGCCATTATTGTTGCGGTGAGTGGTAGTCCTTGCATGGTGAGTTCTTGCAAAATTAATCATTTTGGTATGAAGCCTGTTAGTGGGGGGAGCCCTCCTAAGGATAGTAGGGTTAGAGCTGCTATGGCTGTAATAGTAGGCACTTTGGCCCAGCTTATTGCTAGGGTATTAATTTTTGTAGCGGCTACTAGTTTAAATGTTAGGAATGTTGCTGATGTTATAATGATATATGTAATTAGTACTAGCACGGTTAGTTGGGGCTTATATTGTGTGATAATGACTATTCAGCCGAGGTGGGCGATGGATGAGTAAGCTAAAATTTTTCGTAATTGAGTTTGGTTTAATCCCCCTCAGCCCCCGATGAAGACGGATAATAATCCCAGGGTTGTTAATAGTAGCGGAGGGGTGAAAGGGGCTATTTGGATAATTAGTGCGAATGGGGCTAGTTTTTGTCAGGTAGCCATAATTAGTCCGGTGGTTAGGCTTAGGCCCTGTATAACCGGGGGTATTCAGAAGTGCACGGGGGCGAGCCCCACTTTTAATGCTAGTGCCATGGTAATTAAGATTGTTGCGGCAGGGTGAGATAAGCAGTAGATGTTTCATTCTCCCGTGGTTCAGGCGTTAATGGTGCTGGCAAATAGGATGGTTGCTGCAGCAGCGGCTTGGGCTAGAAAGTATTTGGTGGTGGCTTCTACTGCTCGGGGGTGGTGGTGTTGAGCTATTAAGGGGAGAATCGCTAGGGTATTAATTTCTAGGCCTATTCATGCTAGGAGTCAGTGGGAGCTTATGAAGGTAAGAGCTGTGCCTAACCCGAGGCTTGATAATATAATTGTGATGACGTAGGGGCTCATTGGCAAGAGAAGGATTTTAACCTACATTTTTGGGGTATGGGCCCAAAAGCTTGATTTAGCTGATCTTACTAGGAAGTGGTGTAATGGAAACACTTGGAGTTTTGATCTCCATGATATGGGTTCAAGTCCCTTCTTTCTAAGGAGCTGGGAGGATTTTAACCTCCATGTGTCACTCTATCAAAGTGGTCCTTGGGCATTCAGGCACGGCTCCATTATAGTTGGGGTGGCAGTCCTGTGAGTGCGATGGGTAGGGCGGCATGTCATAAAATAAGGGCCAATGTTATTGGTAGGAAGTTTTTTCATACTAAATGTATAAGTTGATCATATCGGAATCGGGGGTAAGAAGCGCGGACTCATAAAAATAATATGGATAGTAGGGCAGCTTTTATTATAATGTTTATGGAAGTTAGTTCAGGGGCATGTGGAAAATGCATTGCTCCTAGGAATAGGATGGCGGATAGTGTGTTTATTAGAAGAATGTTGGCGTATTCGGCTAGGAAAAATAGTGCGAAAGGACCTCCGGCGTATTCTACGTTAAATCCTGATACTAGTTCTGATTCACCCTCTGTGAGATCAAAAGGGGCCCGGTTTGTCTCTGCGAGGGTGGAAATATATCATATGGCAGCTAGAGGTCATGCAGGGATTAGAAGTCAGATAGCTTCTTGTGTTATGTTAAATATTTGGAGAGTAAAGCCTCCTGTAAAGATAATAATTGATAGAAGGATTAGGCCTAGGCTGACTTCATAGGAGATAGTTTGGGCGACTGCTCGGAGGGCTCCAATGAGAGCATATTTTGAATTGGAGGCCCACCCTGACCCTAGAATGGAGTAAACTGCTAGGCTAGAGAGGGCTAGAATAAACAATATACCGAGGTTTAGGTCAGTCACGGGATGGGGGAGGGGTATAGGGGCCCATAGTATTAGTGCCAGGGTTAGGGCTAACATGGGGGTGGTGAGGAATAAAAATGGAGAGGAGGTTGAGGGGCGGATGGGTTCTTTAATAAAGAGTTTAACCCCGTCTGCAATTGGTTGAAGGAGGCCGTAGGGACCTACAATATTTGGGCCTTTGCGTAGTTGTATATACCCTAGGACTTTACGTTCAATTAATGTTAGGAAAGCTACTGCTAGTAGTACTGGCACAATGTAGGCCAAGGGGTTAATAATGTGGGTAATTAAAAGGGTTATCATAATTAAGGGGAGGATTTGAACCTCCGGCTGAAAGGGCTTAGGCCTTTTGCAATTACCGGGCTCTGCCACCTTAATAATCTTATCTTGATGTGGGATTGTGCCCCCCTTTGTTTAATTTAGTTGATGTCATTAAGTTGGGGTGGGGCGTGCTTATAGCAGGGGCCCCCCTTTTCCGGTCCTTTCGTACTGGGGAAAGTGGCATTACAGATAGAAACTGACCTGGATTGCTCCGGTCTGAACTCAGATCACGTAGGACTTTAATCGTTGAACAAACGAACCCTTAATAGCGGCTGCACCATTAGGATGTCCTGATCCAACATCGAGGTCGTAAACCCCCTTGTCGATATGGACTCTGAAAGGGGATTGCGCTGTTATCCCTAGGGTAACTTGGTCCGCTGGTCGGCAGGAAGCCGGATCTTTTGGTCAGAAATTCTGCGACTTAGAGGTGTCTCTCTTGGTTTTAGGGGGGTTGCCCCAGTCCGCGTGGGAGCTTTATTTTCTCCCGTGGTCGCCCCAACTGAAGATTGGGATCAGGTGCTATTTAGTTTGACTAGGTCCTTGACATAGGTGATCTTGTATCTTAAGCTCCAAAGGGTCTTCTCGTCTTGTACTTGTATGTCCGCTTCTGCACGGGCAGATCAATTTCATTGACTTGAAAGGGGAGACAGTTAAGCCCTCGTTCCACCATTCATACAGGTCTCCATTTAAGAGACAAGTGATTGCGCTACCTTCGCACGGTCAAAATACCGCGGCCGTTTAACATGTCACTGGGCAGGCAAGACCTCCTATACGTTGATTTTTGCAGGAGGCGATGTTTTTGGTAAACAGGCGAGGCTTATGTTTGCCGAGTTCCTTCCTTTTCTTTTAGTCTTTCCTATTTTGCCTTCCGGTGTGGGGTTAACGATACATATGTGTGGAGATTTCTTGATATTTAATATAACCATAATGCCCTCTTTAATTGGGTTCGTTAATTGCTAGTGGCAGGTCCAATTTAGCGTACACATAGGCTAGGAGAAGGGGGTTCCTTCTTATTACTCATTTTAGCAGTATCTCTTCCATGCAGGCATGGATTGGCCTAGTATAATTAGGGGTTTAAGATAAAATATTTAAATAATAGATTGTAGTCTGCCGGAGCTTTAACGCTTTCTGTTCAGATGGCTGCTTTTAGGCCCACTGGAGCAGCGTATCTTATTTAGTATAATCTTTAACCTCCTGGTGAGGTTGTGTCCTGTTTCAAAGGGGCTGTACCCCCTTTGACTAACTCTCGTAGGTTTCTCGGGCTCATTAGTATAAAAATATTTGTGAGATGGGGAGTACGAGGCTGAACTTCTATTCATTTCTTAGGCAACCAGCTATAACTAAGTTCGGTAGGTTTGTCACCTCTACCCGGAGATCTTCCCACTCTTTTGCTACAGAGACGGGTTGGCCCTAATTAATAGGCTGTCTCGGGGTAGCTCACTTAGTTTCGGGGTCTTGAACTAAAGTGCGCTTTGCTCTGGGGGCTGGCTAAATCATGATGCAAAAGGTACGAGATTTAATCTCTGCTTTATTGTGCTTTAATTATTTGTTTCATTTCTCTTTCAGCGTTCCCTTGCGGTACTTTTATTATTGCTTTGTGGTGCCCTTTCTGTCACACATACTAAGGCGGGAGAATGTTTTAATTTTGGGTGTTGTAGGTCTTTTAAATGTTGTAATGTTGTTTTAGGTGTTTAGGTGGTTAAGCTAGCTGTTTAGCTCAGGGCGATCCAATTTGCATGGATGTCTTCTCGGTGTAAGGGAGATGCTTGGCTATCTCAGCCACGTCCTGATTGTTCCAAGTGCACCTTCCGGTACACTTACCATGTTACGACTTGCCTCCCCGTGTTGATGTATAATGTATTAGGAATGTTGGGTGAATTTACAGAGGGGACGAGTGACGGGCGGTGTGTGCGCGTCTCAGAGCCTAATTCAAAAGGACGCTCTATTTGCTTTTTACTACTAAATCCACCTTCAGGCACTATTTTCATGGTGCCATTCGTTTAATATTCTAGATATAGAAAATGTAGCCCATTTCTTCCCACTTCGTACGCTACACCTCGACCTGACGTTTTTGGGTGGGCCCATTTTGCTTACTGTTAGGCCTTCACAGGGTAAGCTGACGACGGCGGTATATAGGCGGGATAAACAAGAAGTGGTGAGGTTTAACGGGGGGTATCGGTTATAGAACAGGCTCCTCTAGGTGGGTCTGAGACACCGCCAAGTCCTTTGGGTTTTAAGCTGTGCTCGTAGTACCCGGGCGGATGTGTGTGTAAGAGTACATCTGGGTTTAGGGCTAAGCATAGTGGGGTATCTAATCCCAGTTTGTTTCTTAGCTTTCGTGGGGTCAGGTGTGTTTTAAAGCTACTTTCGTGTTAGGGCTTCGTGCCCCCGAAATGCGTATGACGGCCCAGGGGGTCTTTAGCTTTATTCCTTGTTGTCCTTAACCACCCTTTACGCCGTGGCTAGCAACTAGGGTCTTTCGTATAACCGCGGTGGCTGGCACGAATTTTACCGGCCCTAATAGCCCTAACTAAGTCAAGTTTACACTTATTGCTTAATGTCTATTACTGCTGAGTTCCCTTGGGGGTGTGGCGTAGCAAGGCGTCTTGGGCGGAACTAGAAAGTGTGCCTGATGCCTGCTCCTCGTCCCCGGGCAGGGGATTGAGGGCATTCTCACAGGGGTGCGGAGACTTGCATGTATAAATTGGGCTAAAGCTGATAGTAAAGCCAGGACCAAGCCTTTGTGCTTTTGGAACATTTCTAGGGTCCATCTTAACATCTTCAGTGTTATGCTTTGGTTTAAGCTACAATAGCTATACAATATGATGCGAATTTATAACACTATATATCAACACATATCATAGCTTGTTGAATACGCCAATCGGGCCTTACCTGGTTTAGGGGTTTAACAGGATTAATTAGGACTTGTACGGCATGGGGGGTAGGGGGGTTTACCGCGCGCGAAGCCCAGGGGGATCTTAGGGAGGTATGTGGAAACGGCAATATCAGTTATGTACTTGATAGAGAGTTATGTAATTATTTCAGGTATGTCATTAAAGCATTACATTTTTGGTTGGTTTGAATAAAAATTAGTGCAACCTTGAATGTTTGTTGATTGCCTGCATGAAGTATGCCAGATGAAAGTGATCCTAAAAAAAAAGAACCCCATGCCTATAAAAGAATGCCTTGGCTTGGGGGGTGTTTGCTACAGCGAAGTTACACCAATAAGCGATGTCAGGAAAGTTCATATTATGAGGAATTATAAATGTATGGACCTGAAATAGGAACCAGATGCCAGTAATAGTGCAAGTTGTGTCACCCCCACAAATTTTGTCCCTGATCGTTCAAGGACCGTGTATCTTAAGGTATTCGGGGATGGTGGTCTCTTACTACATAGGATGTTGGTTAGCAATATTAGTTGGGTAATGCATAGAAAATGGTTATATGGAGGTATTAGGAATTATGCAGTTGCTCATTTTAAGATAAATTATTTATGAGTTTAAATTATTATGGTTTATGTACGGCTTATTTTAATGTTTTAAACAAAAATGTTTAATATAGGTACTATGGGGATATACCATATAATGATTTAAACCATGATGTAATATTATACATAATATGTACTTAAACCATGATGTTGAGTTATACATATTATGTACTAAACCATAGTGAAGTTGTGTGTGTCGGGGAATATTGGTTATA